TAACTAGTAAATATGTTCCTCCTCATGTCAACATATTTTATTGTCTAGGCGGGATTACGCTTACTTGTTTTTTAGTACAAGTGGCTACGGGTTTTGCTATGACTTTTTACTATCGTCCAACTGTTACAGAAGCTTTTTCCTCTGTTCAATACATAATGACTGAGGCCAATTTTGGTTGGTTAATTCGATCAGTTCATCGATGGTCAGCAAGTATGATGGTTCTAATGATGATCTTGCACGTATTTCGTGTGTATCTTACGGGTGGGTTTAAAAAACCACGCGAATTAACTTGGGTTACGGGGGTGGTTCTGGCTGTATTGACCGCATCCTTTGGCGTAACTGGTTATTCCTTACCTCGGGACCAAATTGGCTATTGGGCAGTAAAAATCGTAACAGGCGTGCCTGAAGCTATTCCTATAATAGGATCGCCCCTGGTAGAATTATTACGTGGAAGCGCTAGTGTGGGCCAATCTACTTTGACTCGTTTTTATAGTTTACATACTTTTGTATTACCTCTTCTTACTGCCGTATTTATGTTAATGCACTTCTCAATGATACGTAAGCAAGGCATTTCAGGTCCTTTATAGAAAAGGCAGATCATATATATTTGTAATTTATCATATCGGGGAGGAACAAAAATATTTAATTGCTACAAAACAAATATGGATTATTGAAAAATTAAGGCATATTATTTGGATACTTCTCTTCAACTCTGAAGTATTGTATTGTTACGAATAGTTGAAGTATATTTTACTAAAAGAGGATGGATTATGGGAGTGTGTGACTTGAACTATTGATTGTTCCATGCGGATATATGATTTTCTCCGCCACGTTGGAATTCACAACCCAATGTGTCTCTGCATCCAACCATCACGTCAATCCCCTTATGTAGTATAGGATAGGCCGGTTCGCTTGAGGAGAATCTTTTCTATGATCATACCCTAATCATGTTATGCATGAACAGGCTCCGTAAGATCCCTAGAATAAGTGATGTGGCATGATCCAAAGTTCTATCTATTCCACTTTGTTTAATTTTTTTATTATAATTTATAATTATAAAATTATAATTTATTAGTAATTAGATATAATTATATAATTAGATATTAGAGTAGATAGATAGTATTTATTTGATTAATTTAATTTGATAGTAATCTAATTATAGTATGGAGATGCATTCATTTCCTTTGCATCGACCCTGATCTATAATACTATCGGAGTGAAATAAGGGATCTAAAGAAGAACAGAGATTAGACTTTATTAATAATAAGTAAAAACTTTGTATTGTTGTATGTAAGAAAATCGAGATTTTTTGGGGATAAATAGCAAACAAAAGACATGAGATAATCCAAAAAGCACTTGATCATTATCGAATTTGTAAGCCTACTTGGATATGGAGCATTTCTTTGCCAAAACTGAATTCTTTGCAATGAGCAATGAATCGTTGCAACCCGGGGAAATGGAATTTCATAAATCTTTTCTTACATAGAGTCATTCTACATTGTATATGTAGATATGTATGATATAAAATATAGATTCTCTATGTACCCATTTATGTTCTATGGATCTATTTCTGTCATTCTTTTGATTCTTGTGCTCGAGCCGGATGATAAAAAATTATCATGTCCGGTTCTTTTGGGGGATGGATCCTTAAGAATTCACCTATCCAAATAACAAAGAAACCTGATTTGAACGATCCTGTATTAAGAGCTAAATTGGCTAAGGGTATGGGGCATAATTATTATGGCGAACCCGCATGGCCCAATGATCTTTTATATATTTTTCCAGTAGTAATTCTAGGCACTATTGCATGTAATGTGGGCTTAGCAGTTCTAGAGCCGTCAATGATTGGTGAACCGGCAGATCCATTTGCAACTCCGTTGGAAATATTACCCGAATGGTACTTCTTTCCCGTATTTCAAATACTTCGTACAGTACCAAATAAGTTATTGGGTGTTCTTTTAATGGTTTCAGTACCAATAGGATTATTGACAGTACCCTTTTTGGAGAATGTCAATAAATTCCAAAATCCATTTCGTCGTCCAGTAGCTACAACAGTCTTTTTGATCGGTACTGCAGTAGCTCTTTGGTTAGGTATTGGAGCAACATTGCCTATTGAGAAATCCCTAACTTTAGGTCTTTTTAAAATTGATTAAACCGTGAAATGCCAGGACATAGGTATCTAAGGAAGATCTCGTTCTGGATCTTCCCTAGATACATCAATCAATTTTATAATCTTATTTATGATCTATATCCGCAAATATATGGATCGTACCGTAGATTAAAAACTCATTCTATTCTTTTTTCTTTATAAAAACTAAAAATTTTTAGAATTCCAACGGATTTAAAATTAACACTTTTTCTTAGGTAAATTGATTGAAAAATGCTTCTGTAGAGTGTCCAATATCTGTTTTACATCTTCTATGCGAAAATATTCTATTTTCATAAGATCCTCTTGACTATAACTCAAAAGGTCCAATAATGTATGTATATTGGACCTTTTGAGACAATTATAGGCCCTGGAAGGCAATTCTGATTGGTCAATAAAAATACATGTTAATGGAATTCGTTTTTTGTTTTTCTTTAAATCAGTGAATTTGTCTTGAAAGGAAAAAGGGGGCAGATTCAATCTGTTTTCATTTTCCTCGAAATTCATGTCCTCTTTTTCTGCATGTAGAAAGGGAATCAATAAATCAATCAAATTACGAGAAGCTTCATAAAGTGCTTCTTTAGGAGTTAAACTTCCATTCGTCCATACTTCTAGAAAGAGTATCTCTTGTTTTTCATTCCCATTCCCGTAAGAATGAATACTATGATTCGCATTTCGAACAGGCATGGATACAGTATCTATAGGATAACTTCCATCGTGAGATTCGTTTGTGGATTTCATATGATATCCGCGATCTCTCTTGATTTGTAATTCAATACACAAATCAATTGGTTCTGTCAGGTTAGCTATATGTTGTGTCGTGTCAACTATTTCTACAGAAGGTGGTGAGATGATATCTTGAGCGGTTATGTATTTTGGACCTCTGACGCAAATGGATGCGTCCCTAACTCCATAGAGATTACTTTTCAATACAATTTCTTTCAAATTTATTAAAATATCATGTACTGATTCTTCAATACCTACTATCGTAGAATATTCGTGCAACACATTCTCAGATGTTGCACGTGTGATAAATGTTCCTTCTATTTCTCCAAGTAAAGCCCTTCGCATGGCAATACCTACGGTATCGCCTTGACCTTTCATAAGCGGGGACAGAACGAAACGACCATAATAAAGGCGCTTGCTGTCTACTCTTGATTCAACACATTTCCACTGTAGTGTTCGAGTGGATCCTGCTACTTCTTCTCGAACCATACTATTATTTTTATTTTCTTTATGATTATTGGATCGGATCATTGAATCATTTATTTTTCTTGGAATCTATTGAATTCTTATTTCTACACACGTCTTTTTTTAGGGGGGCGACATCCATTATGTGGCATGGGTGTTACATCACGTACGAAACTTAATAGTATTCCGCTTCTACGAATGGCTCGTAATGCCGCATCTCTTCCGAGACCTGGACCCTTTATCATAACTTCTGCTCGTTGCATACCCTGATCCACTACTGTACGAATAGCGTTGAGTGTTGCTGCTTGAGCAGCATAAGGTGTTCCTTTTCTTGTGCCTCTGAATCCAGAAGTCCCCGCGGAAGCCCAAGAAACTACCCGACCTCGTACGTCTGTAACAGTTACAATAGTATTGTTGAAACTCGCTTGAACATGAATAACTCCTTTCGGTATTCTACGTTCATTCTTATGTGAACCAATACGTGCATTCTTACGTAAACCAATTTTTGCTATAGGTTTTGTCATATTTTATTATCTCATATTCATAAGAATAAAAAAAATAAGGAAGAATCAGAAATATACAGAAAGATACGGTAATATCCATTTTATATGAAAACTGATCCTTTTTTCTTTCTTTTTACATGTACATGGGTTTTTTTCTTTTATAAAGTTCTTTATTTAGAACTTGAGAAGAATTATCCCTGTCTCTGTTTATGTCTCGGATTGGAACAAATTACTATAATTCGCCCGCGCCTACGGATCAGGCGACATTTTTCACAAATTTTACGAACAGAAGCCCTTATTTTCATATTTTTTATTCCTTACCTTCATTCTGAATCTATTTTTTTGGAAACAAAAATTAGTTTATTCTTTTTTTTTTTTCGAATTATACCCCTACAAGAGGGATGTTTAAAAGAATGATCTAATCGTTCGAATCTTTTTTTCGAAGTCTATAAATTATGCGTCCCCTGATTGAATCATAACGACTCATTTCTATTTTTACTCTATCTCCGGGTAGTATACGTATAAAACTGCGCCGGATTCTCCCTGAAATATAACCTAGAATTAGATCTTGATTATCTAATCGAACTCGAAACATACCGTTGGAAAGTGACTCAATAATTAAACCCTCATGAATCAATTTTTGTTCTTTCATTTCAGATAACCCCCTTTAAGTATCAACTACTAGAGGAAGAGTTCTATAATTCACTTCTCCTCTCTATTTTACAAATAGACAAATAGTAAGTTCGAGAGAGTATTAAGTTACTGCAGGAGAATCACCATATATAACACAAGATTTCTCCTCCAATTTTTTCTAGTCGAGCTTCTCGATCTGTCATTATACCTCGAACAGTAGAAAGAATTACAATCCCCATTCCGCCTAAAATCTTAGGAATTCGTTGATAGTTGGAATAGATTCGTAGACCGGGTCGGCTGATACGCTTTAAAATAATTTTATTCCCTTTCCTAGTCTTTCTATGTCGTAAGGTTAAAACCAAGAATTTTTTTTTACTTTCTTGATGTTTTCGAACGTTTTCAATAAAACCTTCTCGTAAAAGTATTTTAACAATATTTTTAGTGATATTAGTAGATGCTATTTGAACCCTTCCCTTTTTATCCATGTCAGCATTTCTTATAGAAGTTATTATATCGGCAATAATGTCCCTACCCATGACGAATTATAGTTATTGGTGCCTCCTCATTTTTTATATAATCAACATGCTTTTTTTGTTTTAGTTTAATTTTTTTCTTTTTTATTGATTTATTGAATTTTTTTTAATTAAAAGTATATACATGAGACACGATCTATTAATTGGATCTATTTCAGATATTTAAATTATAGAATTCTATATCTATACTATGATATAAATAGAAAATGATATAAATAGAAATAAAAATAGGAATGAATATACTATGAAATAGTATAATTTAATATATAAATATAAAATATAAATAGTCGAATAATAATAATAAATATAATAAATATATAATAATATTAATATTAATATATAGAAATATATAATATATAGAATAGAGAATAGAAATATAAAAAAAGTATGTCCTATTTTAACCTACTAGTCTGATTTAGAAGACTATAAGACCTCGGGTGCTAATGAAACTATTTTAGTAAAATTCAACTGTCTCAATTCCCGAACAATCACACCAAAAATTCTAGTTCCTTTTGGATTTCCTTCTTGATCAATGATAACCGCTGCATTGTCATCATATCGTATTATCATGCCATTGTCACGTTTGAGTTCTTTACACGTGCGTACAATCACAGCTCTAATTACTTCTGATCTTTCTAGAGACATGTTGGGCACTGCTTCTTTGATTACAGCAACAATAACATCGCCAATATGAGCATATCGTTGATTACCAGTTCCTATGATTCGAATACACATCAACTCTCGAGCTCCGCTGTTATCCGCTACATTTAAAAGGGTCTGAGGTTGAATCATATCATCTTTTTTATCTCTTATTTCAATGCAAGGGACAAGGGAAAAAATAAATATTGTCTGTCCAGAGATAAAGAAATCTGCGGTTGTTTTTTCATTCTCAATACACCTTTACTTACTTTTGTTTACCTATCCTGATCCTGAAATAACAAATTGAGTTCGTATAGGCATTTTGCATGCAGCTATTTTCATAGCTGCTTTGGCTACAGTTTCTGATACTCCACTTATTTCATAAAGTATTCGGCCCGGTTTAATAACGGATACCCAATATTCGGGGGATCCCTTCCCCGAACCCATACGTGTTTCCATAGGTCTTACTGTAACAGGTTTGTCGGGAAAGATACGTACCCATACCTTTCCACCACGACGTGCATATCGTGTCATTGCTCTTCGCCCTGCTTCTATTTGTCTAGCTGTGATCCAAGCAGGTTCAAGTGCCTGAAGAGCATATCTTCCGAAACAAATATGATTGCCTCGGCAAGATATTCCCTTCATTCTACCTCTATGTTGTTTACGAAATCTGGTTCTTTTTGGGTCATAGTTGATGGTTGTTTCTGAATTCCATCTCTACTGCAGAACCGGACATGAGAGTTTCTTCTCATCCAGCTCCTCGCGAATCACTAGACGTGATTGTTTATGGATAATGCTTATTTCTTTTACTTTTAACAAATTTTCTAAAGTATTTAACTTTACCTCATATTGAATCACCCAAAAAGTCATCCAATAGATGAAAAATAAATGAAATAGAAATTTAAATAAAAAAAAATAAATATAAAAAGAAAAAAAAAATATAAAACTAAAGGGTACGCGGGCGAATATTGACTCTTTTCTCTTTTATTTGTAGGGTAATTTTATGACTATTCAGAAGAAATCTATGTTATTCTTGGTTCATTCCGCCATCCTACCCAATGAATCATTAGGATTGATTCTTTTTCAATCAAATCCTATGTAGTCACAGGTTCCATCGTTCCCATAGCTTCTCCATTAATGCTTAGGCCTGAACTCTGCAATGGAGCTCCCAACAAAATCAGTTATTTGTTTCCGAGTCAATCTCCTCAGTTTTCTTAACCCGAAGCTCGATTCAATTATTCATCTATGTTTCTATTATTTATTTCTATTATTTATTTATCTATCTTATTAGATAGATAATATCTATATTATATATATTGATTATTGATTAGATTATTATTATTTAATTTAATTTAAAATATTATTATTTAGTAATTATTTATATTTAGATTCTTGATTATTATGATTGATTTTTATGATAATATATTCATTCTATTTATTATTATATTTATGTTATATTTATATGTATATGTATAATATTTTATTATATTATTATTATATTTATATATTTTTATTATTTATTATATATTTATATATATATATATATTATTAATTAAGAATAAGAATAAATATTAAGAATAATTAATATTAAGAATTAATATTCTTTTTTTTTTTTTTTTTTTGATATATTTTTATATATTATTTTATTTATATTTATTAATAATTTATATTTATATTTATTAATATTAATTTTATTAATATTTTAAATATTTTTTAAATTATGAAATTAGAAATATTTTAAAATTATAAATATAAAATAATATAAAATAAAAAAATATGAATGTTGTATATTGATTTTGTATATTTATTGTATATTGATGTTGATGCTTTATCACACTGCCTTTTTTTATGGGGT